GGCTAATCAGTTATTTCTTCCATGGCCCCGAGGATTCCAATATTAGCACTGATGGTACGGAAATGTAACTCGCTATTTAAACAACTATTCAGAGTTCCTAGAGCTCCCTGTAAGGCTTGTTGGAAAACTTGTTGTCGGACCTGATGAATTGCTCTTTGTTGTTCAAAATGAAGGGTTTCATTTTTGTAATTTTCTAATTGTTCCAAACTAGAAGAAGTAGCATTAATCAAATTGGCTTTTTCTCGTTCTATCTCAGAGTATCCGTTCATTCGATACTCATCTGCTTCCATTTCTACTTTCCGTAAACGAGCCCGGGCTCTTTCGAGCTGTTCAATGGCCCCTCTACGTAATTCTTCCGAATTTCGAATAGTACTCAAAATCCTCTGTTTTCGATTATCTAATAAATCATTTAATGAAAGTAGATTATCTTACCATTAATTTCACAACTTCCATGATCTCTTCCCGAACCAAACATGAATCTTTCGATTCATTTGGCTCTCACGCTCAATTTTTTATTTTATGGACATTCCCGTATCTTTTTTTAATATAATGAGCCTATCCTCTCTATTTCTGTTTGTATTCAAACATATCAAAACCGATACAAGAACAGAATATTAGGAGGACTCTTCCGACCAGACAAAAAATCTATAATTGTCAGCAAAGTTGTTTCTTTATTTGTTCTTTATTTCATTGAAAATAGATATTTCTATATTATAGAAATATAGAAAATTTCAATTTTATTTTGATTTCCTTTTTTATTCAAATCCAAAAATTCCCCCTTTTTATTTTTTATACATAACATAGGTTGCCGATTCGGCATTGGATAATATAATAAAGGGCAAGGCGCCCTTTATTTATTCTAGTAAATGGTTCAAATCATTTTATCGATATGAGTGTTCTATATCGGAAAAATTATCAACTATTCTTTTTTAAACCATTTCGTTATTAACGTAGTGGTAGAAAGAGTACCATGTTGTGCCCGGACTTCAAACAGTTTAGCTTTAACCATGTTAATGGTCTCACATTATTGGTTGGTTGATAGAGAATCAAAGTTAACATACCAATGAATAACGAAATGCTATGGTTCTTACATATGATTTATGAATTTACTCAGAAGGAATTCGTCGAGATTATGCACTTTTTTCCTATTTATCCTATAAAAATATAGAATAACATAAATAAAGTGCAGTCGGTTAGATCCAACCTATTCGTGAAATATACAACTCGCACACACTCCCTTTCCAAAAAAAATCAATACACCAAGCACTACACTTAGATTTATTGGATTTGTTGCTAAAATATCGGTATTAAACCCGAAACTCCCGGCGGATGGCCAGTGGCCTAAGGAAACGAAAGAATCGGTTACATTTTTCATATGCTCTCCTCTTATAGATCTTATAGATAGGACTAAGAAAGAACAGAGTTCTTTTTGTATCACTTGACTCGCCCTTTTTTTATCGATTTCTTTTTCTTAATTTCCCGTTTTTTTTAATGTTAATGGGAGTAGATTAAATCTATTTATTGAATTTGAGATTGAGAATTACAAAATTTCTTATTTTTTTTTTGAAGTATCCGATAAGATACTTATTAAGTTAGGTCCTGGGTCTCGTATCAATTGAAAAATATCTCCTTTCTTCAAACACTTCCTAAAAGAAAAATCAAAATTCCATCATACTAAACTAAGGACGGGAAGGAAGAAAGCGAGTGAATCCACAAATTCCTCATCCTCAAATCACTCCTTCCCGGGGTATTGTAGCAACAAATACATAATTGTAGGAATAAAGTATTGATATAATTCACAGAAGCAAATGGCAACGAGTTAATAAAATAAGAAAAAAGTAGGTAACGTACTTTTTTACATTTTCATTCTAGGATTAAATTAAACAAAAGGATTCGCAAATAAAAGCGCTAATGCCACGACCAGTCCATAAATTGTTAAAGCTTCCATAAAAGCTAGACTAAGTAATAAAGTACCTCGTATTTTTCCTTCTGCTTCTGGTTGTCTCGCAATACCTTCTACGGCTTGGCCTGCAGCAGTACCTTGACCAACTCCAGGTCCAATAGAAGCAAGCCCTACGGCCAATCCAGCAGCAATAACGGAAGCGGCAGAAATCAGTGGATTCATGATGATAGGTTCCTCGCACCAAAAAAAAATGGTTAATGATACAATCAACCAATGAATTATTACTTATTTGATCACAAAAATCTATTGAGTCGAAGTAACTAAAACTTCGAATAAAATAAAAAAAATAATGAAATTAATATAGAAATATAGATAGAGATAACCCCTATATAACTAGTATATATCTAATGTCACATATACATTTGTTTCTTTCATAACGTAAACCGCCTGCATTTTCTTTTTATATTGAATAGGATTCTAGAAGAATTCTTCGAAAAATATACAGGGACTGTGGCTGGACTTATAAACATTCCATATATCTAGTGGTGACCCCCACTAACTCATCCGCCATTTCGTAATATCGTCTATCTTTCCTCCTACAACTCTAGTCGTAATATATATATGTATTTATATCTATTATGTTCTTCAACTAAGAACCAATCTTGAACTATGCATTGCCTCAATTGGGATAAGCTTAAAAATAAAGACTATTTCGAAAACTAATCAATGATGACCCTCCATGGATTCCCCTATATAAGCCGCGGCTAAAGTTGCAAAAATAAGAGCTTGAATACCGCTTGTAAATAATCCAAGAAACATGACAGGTATAGGAACTACTAAAGGTACTAAAGAAACAAGAACAACAACTACTAATTCATCAGCTAATATATTCCCGAAAAGTCGAAAACTAAGAGATAAAGGTTTTGTGAAATCTTCTAGGATGTTAATTGGTAAAAGTATTGGAGTTGGTTGAATGTATTTTCCGAAATAACCCAATCCTTTTTTGGTAAGACCCGCATAAAAATATGCTACTGACGTGAGTAAAGCTAAAGCAACAGTAGTATTTATATCATTTGTGGGGGCGGCTAGCTCCCCATGAGGTAACTGTATGATTTTCCAAGGTAAAAGGGCACCTGACCAATTCGAAACAAAAATAAATAGGAACATAGTTCCAATAAAGGGAACCCAAGGGCCATATTCTTCTCCAATCTGAGTTTTGCTCAAGTCTCGAATAAATTCAAGGACATATTCGAAGAAATTCTGACCGTCGGTCGGAATGGTTTGTGGATTCCGAACGGATATGATGACTGAACCTAATAAGATAGCAATTACGACCCAAGAAGTGATAAGTACTTGGGCATGAATTTGTAAACCTCCTATTTGCCAATATAAATGTTGGCCTACTTCTACACCTGATATATCGTATAACCCTTTGAGTGTTTTAATGGAACATGGTATAACATTCATATTGTCCTCTGACAGAAATCGAACTGAAAAAAAGAATTATTTTGATTCAACCATCTCTTTCTCGACTCATCTACTTTCATCATTAATCATATAGTTAGGATACCAAGAAATCACATAACATAATATCAATATCCCAATCCCATTTTATCTCTTTTTTAAAAATAAAAGACAAGAATAGTAACCGATCCAATAAATCAAAATAATTAACTAATCTTATTATTATTATTCTTAATCATAACATAATCAACGACTTCTTATATAGCTAGAACGGCCCTCACAAATTGCGGATACCAATTTGTTAAGAATCAATCGGATTGAAGCTATAGCGTCATCGTTGGCTGGAATCGAAATATCTGCGAGATCTGGGTCACAATTTGTATCGATTAAACAAATCGTCGGAATTCCCAAAATGACACATTCTCGAAGAGCTGTATATTCTTCTTGCTGATCAACGATTATTACAATATCGGGCAATTTAGTCATATATTTGATCCCGCCCAGATATGTTTGCAAAGTAGATAATTTTCTCTTCAACATTGCTGCATCTCTTTTAGAGAGACGGTTGAGTTTCCCCATCTTTTGTTCTGCTCTTAAGTCTCTGAACTTATGAAGTCTCGTTTCCGTAGTGGACCAATTCGTTAACATACCGCCGAGCCATTTTCTATTAACATAATGACATCGAGTCCTTATTGCAGCTGATGCTACTAAATCCGCTGCTTTATTTTTGGTACCAACAATTAAGAAGTTTTTTCCTCGACTTGCTGCATCAAAAACTAAATTGCAGGCTTCCGATAAAAAACGAGCAGTTCTAATGAGATTTATAATATGAATACCTTTACGCTTTGCAGAGATGTAAGGGGCCATTCTAGGATTCCATTTCTTAGTACCATGACCAAAATGAACTCCTGCTTCCATCATCTCTTCCAAATGGATGTTCCAATATCTTCTTGTCATCTTTCTCACGCTTTCTTTTTTTTTAACAAATAAATAATTGTTCCTACGGAACCTTCTGCCGGGATTGACCGTTGATACACAGCCCAAACCATTAATTTTTTTTATTACTTAACTTAATTTCTTCATTTTTTTTAGTACCCAATCAATAACTAGTAAAGTAAAAAGAAAAAGATCTCCTTAAGAATTATGAATTCGCTTAAATGATTTTTCTGGTGTGTCATAGAAATTGCTTGGGGCGCAAGAACAAAAAAATTCTCTATGGTGTAACAAAATATCTCTCATTTCCAACTCGAATAGATTTTTCTTTTTTATTTCCAAACGAATGTCTTGCCTTGAACGGTGCACTAATTTTTTGAATCCAGTACCGACAGGGATAATCCTCCCCAAAACAACATTTTCTTTCAGACCCTTCAACCAATCAATACGACCCCGTAGAGCCGCTTTTGCCAAAACTCTAGCAGTTTCTTGAAAACTTGCTTCGGATATGAAACTTTGAGTATTCAGAGATGCCCTCGTTATTCCCAATAAAATTGCACGATAACAGATTGCTTCGTCTAAAGCACGCCCTGCTCGTTCCGCTCGCAACAATCCGATTAGTTCTCCAGGTAAAAAAACATTAGACATTCCATCTTCTGAAACCAACACTTTTGATGTTACTTGCCGTACAATAATCTCTATATGTCTATTATGGATCTGTACCCCCTGGGATCGATAAACCTTTTGGATCTTATTAACCAAAGAGATACGACTTTGGGCTATGGTTAACTCAGCTCCAATTAAGAATCCCCAAGGAATTCCAAGAACTCTTGGTATACGCTCGTTCCAACCTTCAACTCTCCTTTCAAGGTTCATCGATATTGAACCAATCGAGCGCACTTCTAAGATTTGTTCCACTTTTGGAAGACCTTGCGTTATGTCACCAGATCGGGATTTTTCATATATAAATGTAACTAATGTATCTCCTTCAGAAAGGGTTTCTCCATAATGTCCATGAACAGTCGCTCCTGGAGTGGCCAAATAAGGCTTAGCGGATCTTATAATTAAAGAGTCAACATGAACAATTAAAATTTGACCAGATTTTTTTATGTGTGGTCCATATTTAAATAGACATATATTTTCACAAATAAATTGTCCAATGCTAATTATTGTGGATGTCTCTTCACAATAATTGTAATGTAGAAAGCACCAATTCAAATGGGATGGATTCAAAATGATGTTATTGCATGGACTGGGATTATAAATCCTCCTATTTTCATCTATTAAACAGTATTTAAGTACTTCAAGTACTTGGAAAGTCTGTTTAAAATTGTCAAGTAGCCGATATTTGTTTAACAAGATCTGATTATGAGTTATTAAATGGTAAGGTGAATAAAAGTTCACTATTTTAGGTACTATTGTACCTAAGGGGCCCAACAAACCCCTAATTGGAGTTATGGGATTCGATTCTTTTGCCACATTGTTATATTTCGAGCCGTTGAATGGACCAACTCGAAAACAATTGAATGATGACAAAATTCTCAAAGATTGGCCTTCCTTATTTCGATTCAACAACGTACCAATAGTTCCTTGATGCTGGGTAACTAATGGAATCTTCACTTTGGAATAAAAAGGATTGATATTGGTGCGATCTAATCCATTATCAGGAATCAATCCCGAACCTGCCGTATCATACCTTTTTCCGGTATAGGAAATAGTAGACTTGACTAATTCAATTCTTATGAAATCACGAATCAGATCATTTGCCCTTACTTCAACAAAGGAAGCATGAACCTCTTCCATAGAACCGTTTTTTTCTTGGTCCCAATTCAATACTAAGCAAGTCCGAACTAATTGAATACTTGTGTGATAAATTCCTCGAATTGACTTTCCATTTCCATAAAGGATATAATTGACAACTCTAAGCTGGACATTTTCTTTTTCCTGCAAGAGATCTTGAGGGAAAAGTTTTGCTAAATTTATCCCATCAGCTATTTCATATGTGACTACGGGTCGAACCAAAACAAAATACTTTTTTTTAATAGGTGTGATCCGTTGGACATAGATCCAATTTTTCGATTTTGTTTTTGATTCCTTAGAATTTTTTTTTTCTGTTCCTGGTGGTATCAAAATGCCACTGTGTCTGGATATCTTATCTGTCTCTCCGGGAAAATGAATATCTCCAGAAAAGATTTTTAGTTCAATACTTTTTTTTTTTCTCTCCACTCGGACTAATCCACCTACTCGGCTTCTTGTATTTGTATTTAAAGCGAGTTGTGTATCTACTCCAATGATACTATTGTTCCGGACCATTATAGACGAAGATCCGGGTAAGATATGCACCTCTTCGGGAATAAAAAAAAACCGATCCACTTTCATTTGGTATTTCGGACTAAATTCTTTTGCTCCTCGATACTCAATCAAATCTTCTTTTTTTACTATGGAATCCACCTCCGCGGTCCCATATTTAGTAATTCCCGAACTCTTTCTTCTGTATCGTGGATCATCAAAATAAGCAAGAATACTATTTCTACGTAAAATACCATTTATGGGTATTTCAATCGAAATACCAAAAGAGGGTATTAATTCTTTCTCTCGTTCTTGATCGTATTGTAATGGGATGAGAAATCTATTTCTTCGTCTTTTCGCCAAGAAATCAGAATTCTCTTGGAGAATCGAAGGGTATATGAAATTCCAATGACCATTGGATATAATTCGATCAAGTCTTGAATAATCAAGAATTTCCCTATCTTTTTTACGAGTACCAGAAGGATCCAACAATTTATGTCTTACTCGATCCTTAGTGATTGAGAGGTCAGAGCTATATCTTTCGTCGACAGAAAAAGAATGAACATTCATTTGATCTTGATCCTTGTGAAGCGAAAAAGACACTATACTGGATCTGCACGGACCCCCCGCTAATATCCATAAATGACTTGTTTTTGGTAATAGATGAACATTACTATATGTATATTCAGGTGCGTGGTAGACATCAGTACTCCAGTGCATTTCTCCCTCTGATTCAGAATAAATATGTTTTCGAACCCTCTCTTTAAAATGAAAAGTAGACGTTCCGGCACGAATCTCGGCAATCACTTGTTCAGATTCTACATATTGATCATTTTGAACTAAAATCAAACTTTTTGGTGGAATATTCACACTATGTATAATATCTCGACTCTCAATAGTTACATACAAGT